ACTATGATTCCTCCCCGAAATGATATATGATCGATTACAAATATCTATAATTTGTCTTCTCTATAAAGGACCTGAAATACCTTGCTTACGTATCATTGGGAAGTGCATTAACATAAATACGGCAGTAAGAAGAGGTAATACAAAAGTGTGTAAACTATAAAAACGGGTCAAAGTGGATTGACCCACACTAGCACTTCCACGTAATAACTCTACCAAAGGCAACCCTATTACAGGAATCGCTTCAGGTACGCCTGTCACGATTTTGACTGCCCAATAACCAATTTGGTCCCGAGGTAAGGAATAACCAGTTACACCAAAGGATGCAGTCAATACACCCAGAACCACACCCGTAACCCAAGTTAATTCGCGAGGTTTTTTAAAGCCACCGGTGAGATACACACGAAATACGTGCAGAATCATCATTAGGACCATCATACTTGCTGACCATCGATGGACTGATCGGATTAACCAACCAAAGTTGGCTTCAGTCATTATGTATTGAACAGAGGCAAAAGCCTCTGTAACGGTCGGACGATAGTAAAAAGTCATAGCAAAACCCGTAGCCACTTGTACTAAAAAACAAGTAAGTGTGATCCCTCCTAGACAATAAAATATGTTGACATGAGGGGGAACATATTTACTAGTTATATCATCTGCAATCGCCTGAATCTCGAGACGCTCCTCGAACCAATCATATACTTTATTGAGATAGGTAAACCAATGGACTCCCCCTCGGAGAACCGTATATGAGAATTTCATCTCGTACGGCTCAAGCGGAAACATCCAAATACTGGTTGAAAGGGATATGGAATAGAAAGTTTGAAACTTCTTAATCACTTGATTTAATCATCCCTGACGATATGAAGGAACCAAAATCAGAAATCCCCCTCTTTTTTTTGATGATAATGCCAAAATATCAAGTTGGCTCACCCGTATTTAGGTTGATCATTATGGGCCTCTTGAATCTTCTCTTCTCCTATTTATTTTTTATTTCATTTGTTTTGTTTAATATTGATAGGAATTCTCTTGTTGAGACCCTACGATTCGACTGAAACCTCAGATTCATACTAGAACCACGATGATTCAATAAAGCTCCCAATCTAAACCCAAAGGTTCTCTGAGTAAGAACCATTTGATCATCACTTACTCAATGGATGCTATGACTAAAAATCCAGAGAAACATTTGTCCTTCGGTCAAAATAAACATCATTCTGAGGGAAGAAAAATCGTTCGATTTATGAAATACCTCTTTGAAAATTTTTGGAGTCCGGTCGCGAGGTCTGAATAGTAGGTATGAATCATAGTTCAAATATTTCTTGATTTATTCCATATATTCCGTGCTCCAGATACTCGAAAAAAAATATCCGACGGGGCAGAACCATCTCTATCGAGCTGACAGACCCATTTTCTGTACTATCAATAGGATCAATTATAACAAATCACACACTCATATTCCGGAAATACCGAAACAACGGAATTCCACGGTCGAACTACCAGAATTACTTAGAAATCTGAATCCTAAGTGATTCATTTTTGATTGAAAAACTAGGACTTCATGGTTCTTATGGACCTAACTCATTGAAATTCCATCCAGTAAAACGGAAGAATTATAAATCTCCAAAATAATAGATAGGAATATCGCAAATAGAGCCATTGCGACCCCCATCAAGGGGGTCGTTCCCCATCCAGGAGCTACTTTACCATATTCCGAATTCAATGGTTTCAATAAATCCCCTGTAATAGTTCGTCTTGGCCCAGATCTAGAACTATCCTCAACGGTTTGTGTAGCCATAAATCCTATTGCATTGGTTGAGATCTGTTGACTTTGTATACTATTCCGTTGTAAATAAACGATCTTATCGTAGCGTAGATCCATCATGGTCTTGAAATTCTCTAATAATGGAAACAGCAACCCTAGTCGCCATCTCTATATCTGGTTCACTTGTAAGCTTTACTGGGTACGCCTTATATACCGCTTTTGGGCAACCCTCTCAACAACTAAGAGATCCGTTCGAGGAACACGGAGACTAGTTGAAGTAATGAACCTCCCATATTATATTGATATTGGGAGGTTCATTACTTCAATTGAGATAATGAAAAATCATTTCATCTTTTTAGTCAAAATCTTAGGTGGTTCCCGAAAAAAGATAGCGAAAAAAATTATCCCTAGAGTCGAGACTAACAAGAATGTATAAACCAATGCTTCCATAAATTCGATCGTGGTTTACAATTATAGCTTCCACACCTGCTCATTTGGGATCATTTCCCGGATAAAGAAAGGGCAAAAGTCAAAGAAAAGTAATGATTAAAATCAAGATTTCTCCGGTATCCTATCCTATAAAATAGAAAATAATAATAAAAAAAAAAATAGAGGCGAAAGATACCAGAACAATGTTGTATCAGACTACTTGTTTCCTTGTAGTTGGATCCCCAATTTTTTGGAATGCTCCAAATTCCACTTGAACATCCAAATCTGGGTCAATACCAGCAAAAACATCTCTGAACAAGGTTCTAGCGCCATGCCAAATGTGTCCGAAAAAGAATAGCAAAGCAAACGAAGCATGCCCAAAAGTAAACCAACCCCTTGGACTACTACGAAAAACACCATCGGATTTCAAAGTAGCACGATCCAATTCAAAAATTTCACCCAATTGGGCACGCCTAGCATATTTTTTCACAGTAGCAGGATCGCTATAACTGACCCCATTGAGTTCGCCGCCATAGAACTCAACAGTTACACCTACTTGTTCGACACTATACTTTGATTCTGCCCTTCTAAAAGGAACATCAGCTCGCACAATTCCGTCTCCGTCTACCAAAACTACTGGAAATGTTTCAAAAAAAGTAGGCATACGACGTACAAAAAGCTCATGCCCTTCTTTATCTCTAAAGACGGGGTGTCCTAACCATCCAACAGCTATTCCATCCCCGTTGTCCATTGAGCCTGCTCTGAATAATCCCCCTTTCGCCGGATTATTACCGATGTAATCATAAAAAGCTAATTTTTCGGGAATTTTAGACCAAGCTTCTGATAAACTCAGATTTTCGGCTAGCCCGGCGCCAACCCTTCGATATATTTCTTGCTGGAAGTACCCCTGATCCCACTGATAACGAGTGGGCCCAAATAATTCGATCGGGGTAGTTGCTGAACCATACCACATAGTTCCAGCAACAACGAAAGCCGCAAAAAAGACAGCAGCGATACTACTGGAAAGGACAGTTTCAATATTGCCCATACGTAATCCTTTGTATAGACGTTGGGGCGGTCGGACGCTAAGATGGAATAGGCCCGCTAATATGCCTAGTGTCCCCGCTGCAATATGATGAGAGGCTATTCCTCCCGGAACAAAAGGATCAAAACCTTCCGCGCCCCACGCTGGATTTACAGATTGTACTTTTCCGGTTAGGCCATAAGGATCGGACACCCATATTCCGGGACCATACAAGCCTGTTACATGAAATGCGCCAAACCCAAAGCAAGCCACTCCTGAGAGAAATAAATGAATTCCAAAGATTTTGGGCAAATCCAAAGAGGGTTTTCCCGTACGTTCATCACAGAATATTTCGAGGTCCCAATACACCCAATGCCAGATAGCTGCTAAGAAGCACAAGCCAGAAAACACAATATGCGCCCCGGCCACACCTTCGTAACTCCAAATACCCGGATTCGTTATAGTTCCTCCTGTAATACTCCAACCACCCCATGAATTGGTTATTCCTAAACGAGTCATGAAGGGTATAACGAACATACCTTGTCTCCACATTGGATCAAGAACGGGGTCAGAGGGATCAAAAACTGCTAATTCGTATAGAGCCATCGAACCGGCCCAACCAGAAACTAGAGCTGTATGCATTATATGGACAGAAAGTAACCGACCGGGATCATTCAATACGACGGTATGCACACGATACCAAGGCAAACCCATGGAAATACCCCTTTTTTATCAAAGAAAAATAGACACTATGTGACTTTATCGCATTGGAAAAGACTATGCTATGGACCTCGACTTTTCAGTGAATTATCTCAAAGCAAGGGTTAATATTGATTCTGTCCCATTGGTAATAATTGAACAATTCTGTTCGTAGGAACAAAGAGAAACAGATCTATTCTATACTCGATAAGTACCAATACGCAATGGGGGGATTCGTCCCATTTTTTTTTTTGAGCGAATACATAGCGATTTGTTCATCATTCGAACGATCCATTCGTAAGAATTTTCCTTTATTCAATCCGTGTTCCTCTCTATGAACCCTCCAATCTATGGATAAAATCCGATAAACGGATAAAATATGATAAACGGCAATATTAGGAAGAGAATAAACCCATTGTTACGTTTCCACATCAAAGTGAAGTATAGTACTTAATCACTTTTTCTTTAATTTAATGCCCATTGGTGTTCCAAAAGTACCTTTTCGGAGTCCTGGAGAGGAAGATGCAGCTTGGGTTGACGTATAGTGCGACTTGTCAGACATATTGGGTCATATGGGATTTCCCCGTTCTCTCCCCCGGTCGAGATACCCCCTGTTTTGCCCAAGAAAGATTGATTGAAACATCAATAATTCGGAGCGTCAAGCACAATTAGATCAATTTATTTGTTGGTTTGGGGGATATTATCAATTAGAAGAATTTATGGTTGGATTAGACCAATAAAATGAAGTATCCAGGCTCCGTTCAGAAAATACCAAATTGGTAATCTATGTATGATTACCACTCGTATCATAAATGATTCCTATTTATACCAACCATATCCATATAATCCATATCCATATATATAATAATATAATATAAGCTATATAAGTGATCTCAAACTGCCAATCAATAATCAATAGAGTAATATGATGAATACATCGCATCGAATATTTGGTAGACGACATGAAAACACGAATTGAAAAAAAAAAAAAAGAAGTGGTACTGGGATCATTTGTCCTATATGTGCAAATAGAATTCGGGCGGATCTTTACCCGGAGTAGAGCATAAACCTAAAAAAATTGAGGAGGCCCGCTCAGGAACAAGAAAATGACATCGTGATTTGGATCTCGATGAAACAATACATCAATGAGAGGTTAGTTCGAGAAGTTCAATGAATTCTTTTTTTTTTTTCGCAATTTTGATTTTTTTGAACCGTATGCATCTAAAGGTGCGTGTACGGTTCCTAAGGGATAAAATTTTGTCCTAATCAACCGACTTCATCGAGAAAGATTACTTTTTTTAGGACAAGAGGTTGATAGCGAGATTTCGAATCAACTTGTTTGTCTCATGATATATCTCAGTATAGAGGATGAGACCAAGGATCTGTATTTGTTTATAAACTCTCCCGGCGGATGGGTAATCCCAGGAATCGCTATTTATGATACTATGCAATTTGTGTCACCAGATGTACATACAATATGCATGGGATTAGCCGCTTCAATGGGATCTTTCCTCCTGGCCGGAGGAGAAATTACCAAACGTCTAGCATTCCCTCACGCTTGGCGCCAATGAGTTTTTTTTTTATTTGAGAGAAAAAAGAAGACTATGCCTTCGCCATATAGAATATGAATAATAAGTAATAATAGCATGGCACTTCGAGTTCGATATGAGCAACCCATTATTGTTTTTTTTTTCATAACATGAGATTATGTATCGAGATAGTAGTATGAAACAAAGGTTATTTCCGATTTGATTTTATGTATCGGGGGTCCATTTCAGCGTCACAAACCTTTTTGCTTCTACACCAGAAGTCTCTTTCCAATATTTATCTTATGAAACTTATGAAAGAGTAGGAAAGAAAATGAAAAAAAAAAAAAAAAAATAGATCATTTTTCCTTATTTGATCGGATCAGAAAGACACTTTGGGATTGCTGAATCACAGACTATATAAAATAAATATATAAAGCAACGGAACCATCATAGTATTTTTGACTCCTCCGAAAGGAAGGATGGTAAATGGATCATTCAGCGGTCTGGATCTGATGGATCCTATTTGTCTCTTTCTTCGATGGAAGGGAAAAGGAAATTCCATTGCGGAGCCGTATGCAATGCACAAAAGATAAGATGCCTGTACGGTTGTTCAATTCTATCTTTTTCTTCTTGTTATTCTTTATGCCTTCCCTTCGCCTGATCATGCAAGATAGAGGAGCCTTTCATTATGTTATTATATCATCAATCAGGGTTATGATCCACCAACCTGCTAGTTCTTTTTATGAGGCGCCCACAGGAGAATTTATCCTGGAAGCGGAAGAACTACTGAAACTCCGTGAAACCCTCACAAGGGTTTATGTACAAAGAACGGGCAACCCCTTATGGGTTGTATCCGAAGACATGGAAAGGGATGTTTTTATGTCAGCAACAGAAGCCCAAGCTCATGGCATTGTTGATCTTATATCGGTCGAAAATACCGCGGATTTCACATAAATTCGTGATTCTCTTTCGAACCATAACTCGAATGATCCGCGATTTTATATTTTTTCTTCTTACCTAGGTAAAATATTAGGAAGTAATTCATAACCATTCGGTTAGGGTCGATCTAAACCAGCCAATTTTGTATACGATTCAGCATGCCAACTATTAAACAACTTATTAGAAACACAAGACAGCCAATCCGAAATGTCACGAAATCTCCTGCTCTTCGAGGATGCCCTCAGCGTCGAGGAACATGTACTAGGGTGTATGTGCGACTCGTTCAAATCATGAGCTGGAACAATTGAAACGATTTTTCCAGTATCAACGACCAGTACCAATAAATAGGATAGAATGGACGAACTCCATTCACTATCTAAAAATAAGGATCTACCATATACCTATATTGCGTATGGAATTTATGGTTTCCATTGGTGCAAACCCAATCACCTCAATTTGAGATGAAAAGCAATTCCCCATTGGTAGCAAATGGTTATCCATTAAGCGGGGATATTTAAAAAGAAGAAAGATTATGTTCCTACTCTTGCGAGAACGGACTAACAGGGTCAGCTACCTAGTCAACCTTCATAATTAAATGCCGTCACTGTATGGATGGATCTCATTGTGAAAAGACCTATTACTGTATAATTCATGGGTAGAGCCAAAGAGTGTGAACTGTACAAGTTACCAATAACATTGATTAAATGAGGAAAAGGGCTCCGGTGTATAGAGAGGACCTCACCGTTTAAGAAGTAACCATAGAAACGATGGAAGCCACTATTTATTTTATTTATTTATTATTTATTTATATTTATCCACTTACTACCTATTTATTACATTACTATTTATTTTATACCTAATATCGGTACAATTTCTTATTTCGAGGTGAAATGCCTGGAAGAAATAAAAAATCGTGGTTGGGAAGGTCATAGTAGCAAAAGCCATTGGAATTTTTATTTTATACATCGGAAGAATCCGTTTTGTTATTAATTAAACTAGGAGAGGGGAAAAGAATGACTGAAAGAGAAAGAAAAGAAATCAATTAGTTATTCATCAAAGTTTTATTTGATTCAATGACCAGAGTTAGACGAGGATATATAGCTCGGAGACGTCGAGTAAAAATTCGTGTATTTGCATCAACCTTTAGAGGGGCTCATTCAAGACTTACTCGGACTATTACTCAACAGAAAATAAGAGCTTTGGTTTCTACTCATCGGGATAGAGGCCGGAAAAAAAGAGATTTTCGTCGTTTGTGGATCACTCGGATAAATGCAGCAGCTCGCGTTCGTGGGGCATCCTATAGTTATAGTGGATTTCTACACGATCTGTACAAGAAGCCGTTGCTTTTTAATCGTAAAATACTTGCACAGCTAGCTATAATACAACGCCTTCCTTTTGCCAGGATCATGTTGGAACTCCACACATACACATAAAAAAAAATAAGGATATTGTAACGAATTCACCGGAATGATTTAAACGGAGTTCCCCGGAGAATGAACTCCGGGAAGGTAGAGTATAAATTCATATGATGAGAGTAGGAATGAACGCACACGTTTCAATTTCAATAAAAAAAAAAAGAATGGTGGAAGAATAAATCTTTTTTTTTTTATTTTTTTTTTATTACAACGCGACAATCAAATATCTCGGCTTTTTCCAACAAAACATCAATCGGAGTTTGAGTTCCAATTCGAGTTTTTATTCAATTCAGGATTGGGCCCACTTATTTCTGGTTATAGGGCCAGTAGTTCTAGGGATAAACTCGGTTCTCTCAATTTGTTTCTCATTATTAAGAAAGGGTAACGAAGATAAAATACGAGCTTGTTTTATAGCAATAGTAATTAATCTTTGTTGTTTCAAAGTCAATCTGTTCACTCTTCTAGATAATATTTTTCCTTGTTCACTAATAAATTGACTAATTAAACTCATGTTTCTATAATCAATCCGATCCCCCGATCCAATTGGGGGCAAACGTCTACGAAAAGATCGCTTGGATTTACGAAAGGGTCGCTTGAATTTATCCATAGTTTAGTTTATTCCTTATCTCTAAAATCCTATTTTATTTCTTCATTCATTTCGGATCCGACCGAAATAGGACTTGATTTGTTTATATGTATATGTAATATATTTTATGTAATATATTAATATATTTAATTTATCTCTGTTCCTTGTAAAGGTGGCGCAAGGTGTTCCGCTCAATCTATTTCTTTATCTCGCCATGAATCGTATGCTTGTAACAATAGGGACAGAATTTTCTCAGTTCCAATCGACTAGGTGTATTGTTTCGATTCTTTTGAGTAATATATCTGGAAATGCCCCGCGATTTTTTATTGAAACCACTTCGGACACAACTGGTACATTCCAAAATAACTCTTATTCTGGCTTCTTTACTCTTGGCCATGAACCCCCTTTGGATTTTGTTTGCAACTCTTCCATTTTCGATCCGAATCCAAGAAGAAGAAGGGAAAATAAATAGAAGTTGCTAACCCGAAATCCAATTATGAAAGATTTCGTTTGAATCAATAGAGTAATAATAAGTAATACGCTTTTTGCTAACTATCAACTATTCCCTAATCCCAGTATTTCAGTTAATATCTTGTATGGTTTCGAACCACCTGCCCTAGACCCACATTTCTTGTTCTGCTCTCTATCTATTAATTCTATCCTGAACCCCAGCGAAACTTGGGTTCAATCCACTTTTTTTTATTCTTTTTCTTTCCTTCCTATCCTAAACAAATAAAAAAAGGGGGGGAAACTGGTCACAGAGAATTTATTCGATCTCTAATCTTCTTCATCCCATCCTATGTCAATAACTAGAATGAAAAAAAGGGGAATACCAAGGCATCTGGGAATAAACGATTGATCTCTATCAATAGACCCGCTAAAGACCCGAACCATAAAGTAGTTAGCACAGGTGCCACGGAGAGATATGTTTTTATATCTCGCATTGAAAATCCTCCTTCTTTATTGTAATACATATATTATCGGATAGATGCATATGCATATATAATATGATATGCATATATAATATAATTAAAATAATATAATTAAAGATCACTTGTATTTGTACGCGGGATCCCTAACTAAAATGGATATGTAGAAGGATCCGGTGGATAAGATCCACCTGTTCCTAAAACAGAAAAAGACGACTCCTTCTTTTCTTACTGAGCATTACCGATAAATATGAATTCTTTTATACGTTAGGTTTCATATGTATATAATTACATAATTTTAATTTTATTTTATTATATTTATATGATTATATGAGACCAAAAAGAAGAAATGGCAAGAGAAATTGTATAAAATTGTATATAGATAGAGTAAATAACGATGTGGAAAACAAGACAGGGATTCTCTACAATTACACTGTACAACAATGGAAAGGAAAGGGATGTAGCGCAGCTTGGTAGCGCGTTTGTTTTGGGTACAAAATGTCACGGGTTCAAATCCTGTCATCCCTACCTATTACTATTACTTTTATTATGGGGGCAGTAACGAGGGATCAATTGAGATCCACTAAAATTGGGCATAATCCATCATGATACTATATGCATGCAAAATATATTGGGGGTACCAAAAAAAAAAAAGAATCTTTTTCTTGGCAATCGTATCTCCTGCCATAAG